TCTCTGGTAAAAACGAAAGAGGAATTCCTGATTATTCAGAACTTAATCCAATCCTATGTACGGGTCAATCGAATCTCACATATCCTGCTATTTGCCACGGTAATTCTGATTTATTGGCAAAGAGGCGAAGAAATGGATTCATCATTCAATTTGAATCACTTCAAGAACGAAACAAAGAACTACCGCCCCCTTCCGGTATTTCGATTGAAATACCCATAAATGGTATTTTTCGTCGAAATAGTATTCTTGCTTATTTCGATGATCCTCAATACAGAAGAAATAGTTCGGGAATTACTAAATATGGGACTATAGGGGTTCATTCAATCCTCAAAAAAGAGGATTTGATTGAGTATCGAGGCGTCAAAGACTTTAAGCCAAAATACCAAATGCAAATGCAAGTGGATCGATTTTTTTTCATTCCCGAGGAAGTGCATATTTTACCTGAATCTTCTTCGATAATGGTACGGAACAATAGTATCATTGGAGTAGCTACACGACTAACTTTAAGTATAAGAAGTCGAGTAGGCGGATTGGTCCGAGTGGAGAAAAAAAAAAAAAGGATTGAACTCAAAATATTTTCTGGAGATATACATTTTCCTGGAGAGATGGATAAGATATCCCGACACAATGGCATCTTGATCCCACCTGAAAGAGTAAAAAAAAATTCTAAGAAATCAAAAAAATGGAAATGGATTTATGTCCAGTGGATCACACCTACCAAGAAAAAGTATTTTGTTTTTGTTCGACCTGTAATCATATATGAACTAGCCGACGGTATAAATTTAGTAACACTTTTCTCACAGGATCTATTGCAAGAAAGGGATAATCTGGAGCTTAGGGTTGTCAATTATATCCTTTATGGAAATGGCAAACCTGTTCGGGGAACTTCTGGCACAAGCATTCAATTAGTTCGGACTTGTTTATTGTTGAATTGGGACCGAGACAAAAAAAGTTCTTCTATCGAAGAAGCCCGCGTTTCCTTTGTTGAAGTAAGTACAAATGGTCTGGTTCGAAATTTCCTACGAATAGACTTAGTGAAATCGGATACTTCGTATATCAGAAAAAGGAAAGATCCGTCAGGTTCAGGATTGATCTTTAATAATGAGTCAGATCGCACCAATATCAATCCATTTTTTTCTATTTATTCCAAGACAAGGGTTCCACAATCCCTTAGTGAAAATCAAGGAACTATTCGTACGTTGTTGAATAGAAATAAAGAACGCCAATCTTTGATAATTTTGTCAGCATCGAATTGTTTGCAAATGGATCTATTCAACGATGTAAAAGATTATAATGTCATAAAAGAATCAGATCCTCTAATTGAAATTAGGAATTCGTTAGGCCCTTTAGGGGCGGCCCCTCAAATTGTGAACTTTGATTCATTTTATCAGTTAATAACTCATAATCCGATCTCCCTAACTAAATATTTGCAACTTGACAATTTAAAACAGACTTTTCAACTACTTAAATATTATTTAATGGATGAAAACGGGGGGATTTTGAATTCCGATCCATGCAGTAACATCGTTTTCAATACATTTAATTTGAATTGGAATTTTCTGCATCATAATTATCACCATAGTTATTGTGAAGAAACACCTACAAGAATTAGCCTTGGACAGTTTTTTTTTGAAAATTTATGTATAGCCAAAAATAGACCACACCTAAAATCGGGTCAAATTATAATTGTTCAAGTTGATTCTGTAGTAATAAGATCAGCTAAGCCTTATTTGGCCACTTCGGGAGCAACTGTTCATCGCCATTATGGAGAAATCCTTTACGAAGGAGATACCTTAGTTACATTTATATATGAAAAATCACGATCTGGTGATATAACGCAGGGTCTTCCAAAAGTAGAACAAGTATTAGAAGTGCGTTCGATTGATTCAATATCGATGAGCCTAGAAAAGAGAATTGAAGGTTGGAACGAGCGTATAACAAGAATTCTTGGAATTCCTTGGGGATTTTTGATTGGTGCTGAACTAACTATAGTGCAAAGTCGTATCTCTTTGGTTAATAAGATCCAAAAGGTTTATCGATCCCAGGGGGTGGAGATCCATAATAGACATATCGAAATTATTGTACGTCAAATAACATCAAAAGTCTTGGTTTCAGAAGATGGAATGTCTAATGTTTTTTCACCTGGGGAACTCATTGGATTGTTGCGAGCGGAACGAACAGGGCGTGCTTTGGAAGAAGCGATCTGTTACCGAGCCGTATTATTGGGAATAACGAAAGCATCTCTAAATACTCAAAGTTTCATATCGGAAGCAAGTTTTCAAGAAACTGCTCGAGTTTTAGCAAAAGCCGCCCTCCGAGGTCGTATCGATTGGTTGAGAGGTCTGAAAGAGAATGTTGTTCTAGGAGGAATGATACCCGTTGGTACCGGATTTAGAGAATTAGCGCACCGTTCGAGACAACATAACAATATTCCTTTAGAAACCCCCCAAAAAAAATTTTTCGAGGGGGAAATGAGAGATATTTTGTTCCACCACAAAGA